TCAATCTAGTTGGACTAATCACATTAATAGTTGCATTAATAGTTATCTTCGTTTTGAAGTCAGTATTAATAGTTCCATTTCAGGTGGTACTGACAATTACAGTGACAGTTACATTTATAGTTTCATTTGTACTGAAAATGTAAGTGGTAGTGAAAGTGGAAGTTTTAGTATAAGAACTCGTAATAATGGCAGTGATTTCAATATAAGAGGAAGATCTAATGATTTCGATATAAATAAAAAATACAGACATTTATGGGTTCAATGCGAAAATTGTTATGGATTAAATTATAAAAAACTTCTTAGGTCAAAAATGAATATTTGTGAACAGTGTGGATATCATTTGAAAATGAGTAGTTCAGATAGAATCGAACTTTCGATTGATTCGGGCACTTGGGATCCTATGGATGAAGATATGGTTTCTATGGACCCCATTCAATTTCATTCAGAAGAGGAACCTTATAAAGATCGTATCGATTCTTATCAAAGAAAGACAGGTTTAACTGAAGCTGTTCAAACAGGCATAGGTCAACTAAACGGTATTCCCACAGCAATTGGGGTTATGGATTTTCAGTTCATGGGAGGTAGTATGGGATCTGTAGTAGGTGAGAAAATCACTCGTTTGATTGAGTATGCTACTAATCGATCTCTACCTGTCATTATTGTGTGTGCTTCTGGAGGAGCACGCATGCAAGAAGGAAGTTTGAGCTTGATGCAAATGGCTAAAATATCTTCTGCTTCATATGATTACCAATCCACTAAAAAGTTATTCTATGTACCAGTCCTTACATCTCCTACAACCGGTGGAGTAACAGCCAGTTTTGGTATGTTGGGAGATATCATTATTGCTGAACCTAATGCGTACATTGCATTTGCGGGTAAAAGAGTAATTGAACAAACATTGAATAAGACAGTACCCGATGGTTCACAAGCGGCTGAGTATTTATTCCATAAAGGCTTATTCGACCCAATCGTACCACGTAATCCTTTAAAAGGTGTTCTAAGTGAGTTATTTCAGCTCCATGGTTTCTTTCCCTTGAATCAAAATTCAAAAAATTAAAGTATAGCACTAGATTCAGTTATTTTGTTTGTAGCGAACAAGTATTTAGTTCATCATAATAAAAAAAAACTAAGAAAAATGTTCTTTGGTGATATAAGTTACACTTTCTAGTAAGAGTCAGAAGTTTCGGATAATTTTTTTTTCTTCCGGATCCAGATCTATTTTTTATCTTACCCCTATTCATGATTAGGTATTATGAACCTCTATCAACAGGATAAAATAAAAAAGTGAATTTATCTTTCCGAGGAATTCGAATTTGGGGAAATAAAAAGAATTTTATCTGGCTATCTTACGCATTAATTAAGATAGACAATAATGAAAAAAAAATATCAAAATAAAAAGAAATATCAAATATGGAAATGAAATAAAAAAATTTCTACATCTATCGCATTTTTACTATGAATCCCTGTTTGTTGGATCCTATTATTTAGAGTCGCAAATTCATAATGAACTTAATTTTCATAAGAAAACTCCTTTTAAATAAAAAACTCCTTATTAGATTAGAAAGAAAGATAGAAAGAACATAAGGATGGGAGAAGAAGAATAATAAAATTTGTAAAAGAAGATTACCCTATTTATATTCGTGTAGAAAGATGAATAGGTACACTTAATTTAGTTCTACATTTTTGCACTTATTATCTATCCTTTTTTTTATTAAAATTTAATATTTTAATATTATTTTTATATTTAAAATTTCTATTTTAATATAAATATATTATTTATAAATTATATATTTATATATACTTAATTGTTTATATATACTTAGTAGTATAATATTATATAAAATACAATAGTCAATATTACCTAATATTACTTATAATAGATATACTTATCATATCATAAGATATCTTTCTAATAGATACAAATATATAGATACAAATATTAAATCGAGGCACCCATTCTATGACAGATCTCAACTTACCCTCTATTTTTGTGCCTTTAGTGGGCCTAGTATTTCCGGCAATTGCAATGGCTTCTTTATCTCTTCATGTCCAAAAAAATAAGATTGTCTAGATCCAATGGGACCAAATCCTATCAATTTATTTCAACACTGTATCATAATACAGATATTTTTTTAGTGCAATATGGTACGATATGTGGCTCTTTCCACACACAAATGAAAGAACTGTTATGTATGCGGATACATGCTATCTGCATAAATGCATGTATATATATATATATATATAGCTGGTTAAAAACGGATCAGTAAATATTTTTAATAGAAAGTCAATGTATCTAACCAATTACTCCACATCAGAATAGTGCTAGTTGATGAAAGTTACTTCGGGATCAAGAAAGGTAAAGTCAAATTTGGGTTATTCTCTCAATTCCAATCGAATGCAACTGGATCTAGTATAGTATGAATTGGCGATCAGAACATATATGGATAGAACTTATAAGGGGGTCTCGAAAAACAAGTAATTTTTGCTGGGCCTGTATCCTTTTTTTAGGTTCACTAGGATTCTTAGCGGTTGGAACTTCCAGTTATCTTGGTAGGAATCTGATATCCATATTTCCATCTCAGCAAATTATTTTTTTTCCACAAGGAATCGTGATGTCTTTTTACGGGATCGCAGGTCTGTTCGTTAGCTCCTATTTGTGGTGCACAATTTTGTGGAATGTAGGTAGTGGTTATGACCGATTCGATAGAAAAGAAGGAATTGTGTGCATTTTTCGTTGGGGATTTCCTGGAATAAATCGTCGCATCTTCCTTCGCTTCCTTATGAGAGATATCCAATCAATCAGAATTGAGGTTAAAGAGGGTCTTTATCCTCGTCGTGTCCTTTATATGGAAATCAGAGGTCAAGGGGCCATTCCCTTGACTCGTACTGATGAGAATTTTACTCCACGAGAAATTGAACAAAAAGCTGCCGAATTGGCCTATTTCTTGGGCGTACCAATTGAAGTATTTTGAAATGAATTGAACACAATAAAGAATAAATGTTTTCTCGGCATGGGGGAAGGAACTTGCTAATTCCCTTTTTAATATAATTGAAGTCTTTTTGGAATGTTCATTTGAACAAAACATGTTAGATTATTCTATTTCCTCCTTCCTTTGTCGTGGCGACTCCCATAGAATAAACCAAAAAAGCAGGAGGGCGTATATGGAATAACTATAATAAACTATACTATAATAAAGAAGAAAATTAAGAAAAGAAGAAATTTTTGTATACCATTTGTATACCAAAAGTATTTCGTATGCGTATGGATCCCAACTCAATTCTTTTCTACTAGAAAATTTCTACTAGAAAAAAGGCTAATCTAAGGCTAATATAATAAGTAGGGATTCATCAAATATATCCGAACATTTATTTCGTAATACGGAATTCATCTCATCTTTTTAGGCCCAAAATTTTGATGATACCTTTTTTCCTTGGTTGTGGCTAGGCGGTGAAACATTTCGAAATAATTAACTGAGGGGGGTTTTCGTTTCTAAATACGATTCGTTATTTTAAGTGGGTTTTCGAGTATTCATAGAAAGGAACAAATGAAGATGAAATTGCTTCGAATTTGCCCATTCAAATTTGCCCAATTGAGATATCTAGGAATAATATTGATTTTTCTTTTTTATCCGAAAAGGGCGAACCCTTATCCCATTTCTATATTCCTTCTAGATCCAAGAACTAAACTCAATTTTGACACAAAAATTGGAATGAATAGACCCATAGGTTCAATACCTTGTTATAGAACTCGTGCTTCAGAGAAATATCATATAGAGTCAACGAATGAAGCAGGTTCATTAACGATTCAATTCACAGATAAAAAATGAAAAAAAAGAAAGCATTGCCTTCTTTCCCATATCTTGTATCTATAGTATTTTTGCCCTGGTGGGTTTCTCTCTCATTTAATAAATGTCTGGAACTTTGGGTTACAAATTGGTGGAATACCGGGCAATCCAAAACTCTCTTGAATATCATTCAAGAGAAAAACGTTCTAGAAAGATTCATAGAATTAGAAGAACTCTTTCTGTTGGACGAAATGATAAAGGAGTACCCGGAGACACATATACAAAAACTTCGTATAGGAATACACAAGGAAACGATACAATTGGTCAAAACACACAATGAATATCATCTCCATATCATTTTGCATTTCTCGACAAATATAATCTCTTTCGCTATTCTAAGTGGTTATTTTATTTTGGGTAATGAGGAACTTGTCATTCTTAATTCTTGGGTTCAGGAATTCCTCTATAACTTAAGTGACACAATAAAAGCTTTTTCGATTCTTTTAGTTACTGATTTATGGATTGGATTTCACTCGACTCATGGTTGGGAACTAATAATTGGTTCGTTCTACAATGATTTTGGATTGGCTCATAACGATCAAATTATATCTGGTCTTGTTTCCACCTTTCCAGTTATTCTAGATACAATTGTGAAATATTGGATTTTCCATTATTTAAATCGTGTATCTCCTTCGCTTGTAGTCATTTATCATTCAATGAATGAATGAAGAACTCATTTGATCTCCTGATATCAATCAAATAAATCAGAATCTTTCTTCCTTTATAAAGAAACCATTTTGAATCTTACTTAATTCTTTATATTTTATTTCTACCAGTTCAAGGTATTCGTCCTATATTACAGTACAACTATTCCAGTACAATGACAGACTCGTGCATAGGGAACTTTACTAGTTCCCTATCTAATTTATTGTAGAAATTCCGAGATCCATGATTGGACATGCAAAATAGAAATACTTTTTCTTGGGTAAAGGAACAGATGACTCGATCCATTTCTGTATCGATCATGATATATGTAATAACTCGAGCATCCATTTCAAATGCATATCCCATTTTTGCGCAGCAGGGTTATGAAAACCCACGAGAAGCAACTGGACGAATTGTATGTGCTAATTGCCATTTAGCTAATAAGCCCGTGGATATTGAAGTTCCGCAAGCTGTGCTTCCTGATACTGTATTTGAAGCAGTTGTTCAAAT